TGATTCGAGAACAAGAACCATGGCATTCGATGCAGCCTAGTCCCGTCTTTGTCCTAACAGCTGAGCCAATAGCAGCGCATTCAATAGCAGCAGCAGCCTAAAACGCACGGAGGGAACGTGCTACTTTATATTTATAAAAGACCGGTATTTGGAGTCAACTTCCTTCCTTGCTTCCCGTGATTGGCTTCGTCGGAGCCTATTCTGTGATGGAGAGATCGAAAGCATTTTCGGGAAAACTTTCTTTGTTTTAGGAATGTCAAGTGTGAAGCTTGACTTTACCCAGACTACTTTCGTCTGAAGTTGTCTACCGTACTTGATCAGTCAAGGGCTTTAGCACCTCCTTGTGCCATTATGCCATTAGAGAAGTGCATTCGAGAAGTCAGACTTTCATTAGCAATTCGCTTTCTTCATGGTTACGCGGGCAATTCAACAACATATGATTCGCCCCGAATATCTAACATCTGATTCACCGGCATACGATTAGCCGGCAGTTCCCGTTTATCCCGAGCTAGGAGCTCCGCTTTCTTCCGAACCAACAGACTCTGAAGTCGCAGCTAAAGCAAGAGGTCATATATAAAACGAATAGAAAATCAACTTCAGGCAGTGGATTCGAAGCAAGAAGGATTTTCAGTCCTGTTGCATCTTCTCTCGGCGAAAAAAAGGTCCTACTTGCATGTGTTAAGCATATAGCTCGACCATGATTCTTCCCTTCTTTAACCGGGGGAAGTACTTCTGAACCTATTTTCTACGCTTTCTTCTCTTATGCAATTGCAATTTCTGGTAGGTTAGAATCGAACTAGCCGACATGAGAAAGAGTTTAGATATCCACGATCAGTAGATAGAGAATCGAACAAGTTGCGGGAAAGAGCTGGTAGTATATCGTATAATACGATCAAGGCTGCTTGAATACACAACCCCTTCTCAGATCCATTTTTTGGTCTTTGTATGAAGAGAAAGAGAAAAGACAAGGGGGGCTAGGGTATGGCTTATACAGCAGAGGAATTTCATTCCGGGAACCCGTCTATGAGACGGCTATGGGTATAGACAGACATACCCGAAAGACCATTCCTTCACCACTTCAAAGAATAGACGGAGACGAGACGTACGATTGAAATCACGTTTATGAAAGCAATGGCTCTTAGCCGACTAAGATGACCACATAGTGGTATACTACTTCACGTAATTCACGTAATTTTCCACTTTACCACTATCAGACTAGACCGGAGCTTTTGAATAGGGCTTTGAGGATAAAAAGACTAGCCGGAAAGCCATTCCCCTGCTTGCGACCGCTGGACCACTTGGAATGATGGAAAAGAGAGTACAGAGAGCATTCCATATGGGGCTTCCCATCGGGGCTACCATTTTATCAGGCCCGATCGAGGTTCTCTTCTTTCCCGTTCATATGAAAAAGACCTGCAATGCTAATCTCGTTAGGCCACCCGAACCCATCGAACCGGAGTTAGATAGGTGAAAAGATAACAAGACAACACCTGCCTATATCGCTCCTGTCTAAGCGAGCGAGACTTTTTCCATTGATATTTCCATATCATGTAGCGAGACTCCACTTTAGATCCTGCGAGCTTAGTTTATGAATTTAGTTTATGAATAATGCAGCAATCGTAGGGTCGACAGTACCGGTGGGCTTTGAGCTACCAGAGCAAGGAGATAGAGCTTGAGCTTTTCCTTCATGGACCAAGGCGACTCTCGTTAGCTCTACTTGGGCTTAGTGCGATTCGAAACTGGGATTTTTTCTAGCCCGAAGAACGAACAAAGACAACAAGGAGCGACTGATAAGGAGCGGTTCAAGCTTTCTGGCCATTCCAACTGCCTCCATTATTCTACTTTTTAAGCGCCATAAGCAGCCAAGCATAGTGGTTCGCTCAAGCAATGGAGTTTGCGAAACTTCCGTTCCGGTAGTCCTTAACGCAAGGAAATAGTAAGATCAGACCCTCGAATTCGATTACACACAAGCTGCCAAGTAAGCTCTCGAAAGAGCTACCTCAGAATGAAAGCTACATCAATCCAAAGGAATTCAATCCGTTATATCTCCACCTCGTAAAGCCGTAACAGCATCGACTCATTAATGCGCCCTCAAGGGGCAGCCTATGGAACAAGGAAGAGGCTCGGCAGGAGACTCGCAACTAAGCACCTAATTGAATCTGGATTAAGCTACTTGTGCACCCGCAGTCGGTCTGGTGGTTTCGCCGTCTATGTATGACGTACATAGCACTAACTCGACCTTAGGGGGCAAGTAGGCCAGGCCTCTTAAGGTTACCTAGTTTGCTTAATCGCAATGATCATTAGAGCTCTCGATACCGGCTGGATCGGCGCACCTGTCACTCACACTAAGAAGAAATTGGAAACTTAGTTTCATCCATCACACGAAAGAAAAGATCAGACTCGGCACACGGGAAAAAGAGTTCGTTTACACTTCAATCACCACAAAGTGCTGGGGCCACTGGAATAGAAAACTCATAAGACCTAAAAATCATCACTCTGCTGCAGAAAAGAAAGGGAATCTATCTCCTACAGGTCTGCTGACGAGAGCGTCGATTGCTATTCGACGAAGGAACTTTGGATTTCTAGACACGGCAAAAACAATCAAAACTAGTGTCGTCTGCGCTGACTTATTGACAAGTTAAAGAAAGTCCAAATTAGCACAATCTTTTGGATATCCTAACGGGTAAACTCCAACCTCTCGCGGGCTGTGCCTGAGACCCCCTCTTAGTCTTAGGAGATCCCCTACGAACGGTCTGATAGAACCGGGAAAAAGAAAGTAGATTCAAAACTAGAAGACCAAGAACTTAACTGCTGGAGGAAGTCAAGCAAGCAGCAAATGACATAGATATAGGGTGGAATCTTGTAGGGAGGTGCAGATTCATTTCTGAATAGCAAAGAAGATCAATTGAATAAGAATAAGAGAGGAAAGCACGACTTCTTTCTTTCATGATGTAGTTGTCCTGCTTGAATCGATATTGGCTTAGATGTGATGCACCCAGAGAAAGATCATAAGGCTAAGGAGAATTGACACGAGTTTGAATAACTTCTTATCATGTTCAAAGCCGATTGCCCGCAGCTTTTGGGGGAAGAAAGACTAGTAGCACCACTTCTCAAGATAGAATGTCCCAAGTGAGTCGTAACAGGTAGTCTGAATCAAAGACTGCCCTTTGATCTCTGTTTTTACATTCCCCTACCCCTAGGGGTAGGGTGAGAAAAAGAAATGGAACTATCCAATCTCACTGTCAATGCAATTACATGATCTGTCAGCGCACATCCTTGCCAATCTACTTATGAGGAGGAGGTTTTTGAAGGGTCTCTTGATGCAGCTGAAAACTCTTTTTCTTCTCTTTCAAGACAGATGGCAGACTTGTCTCCCCTGCACTCTGGTGCTCCAGACGTAATCCACCAAATAAAAAAATTTTTGTGCTCTAGTATGGATGTGTTGGCTGATGACGCGTGCATAGCACCTTTCTAGGATCTGATCAATGCAGTCCTTTTGACAGAGCCGACTTCCCCAGCTTCCTCTAATAGTAGTTGAGAAGTCAACTACCTCTCTTAGACTATGGACGAGAGTCTAAAGCTTACTGTAAGTGCCTTTCCTACTGCCAATGAACTGTTTACTTCGCCTATACCAACTCTCCTTTCGTGGGTATCGTAAAGATTCTTGTCAAAAAAGAAATATGATGGAAAAGGTTTTTCAAAGGGTAAAACCCGGAAAGCTAGTGCTCGTGAATGGGCTCCTTACATGCAGATTATATTAGCTGTCCTTAGGCTTCCTCTTATTTCGATAAAATCCTCCCTTTATTTAATAACTCGTGCTTGATGCAATAAGCGCAAGGAGATTAAGCGTGTTTTTCCACAGATTGAAATTGTCTTGAATCGGCATACAGGCAAGTAGTAGATCTATCCTCCAAGCAGGTAATGAACTGGCCAGTGAAGAAGGCATCTTTTCCTTCCTAATACTTCTTTTGAAGGTTTCCGTCTTTTACTTGCTATTTATCTTGTCCGGTGACGTATTTCTATTTCTTTATCAGCAGGCTAAAGTCCCGAACTCCTGCTGTAAGACTCGGCTTCTTTTTCCGCCGAACGTAGGATGAAAAGAAGGGAAGATTAGAGATTGACCTCTCTCTTCCTGAGAGAAGAAGAACCAAAGGGCATCTTTTTGGACAAAAAAACCTTACAATGAAGAAATTCGCATTTTGGGTGAACTGGCTGGAGATATAGGTATCCCACCATAACTCATCCGAACGCTGCACGACGCTAGCCAGATCCCTAGGACGGGAGAGAAAGTTGAATAACAAACCATTGTACAGCAAAAAGGCTTCTTTGAGCCTGACCTCATCAACTGGATCAATTCGAATGCGAAATGGCAGTCTTGCAAGGGGGAAAAAAATCATTAAAACGTGCAGCAGGAGGTTCTTCATTTCCTCACATAGAAAGTTGTCATCCATGGCGGAGCACTCTAAGTGAGCGCGAGACGGTGTTTTTTTTGGAGGGGTGTGTTGCGAAGAAGGAGTGTAGTTCTGTACTGGCTTACTGATGGTGGCCGAGTCCTCCTCTTTGATCTTGAAAAAGATAGTTATGATTACGAAGCCGCTTCCTAAATAGGTGTTAAGGAGCATATCAGAGATGTGCATGTTCAAATCTGAAGGCAGGTTTGCATTACATCTTGATCTCTGAATCTTAACTTAATTTAGGGGTTCTTGATAGTGACTTTTTCACTCAAAAAATGGGCGCTTTTTCATTCAATAGCTCTTCTTCTCTTGAAAACGAAAATTCCACATTTCTGTCTCCAGAAAGTAACAAGTCAAAGGGACATCGGCGAACCATGGAAGGATACGATCCTGTGGCTTTCAAAGATGGGGTACTTCTCATGAGGTCAAGATCTATTCCTTTCATTGTTAGACAAGGAGCGAAGCTATGCCCTCTTGTGGGGCAAGTTATTGATTTTCTCCCCTTAGACTTTCATATACCATGAGCTTGGTTCCCCTTGGCCGGGCATAGAAGTCAACCATCCCTCTTTTTTCTCTTATCCAATGGTTGGTGATCAATTCAATCCCTTGTAAATAGAAAGGTGGACACACATCCGCCTCTTCAAACTGAACTACTTTTTTTTCTTGCCGGCAAGCGCTACGGCAACGCTTATGGCTGCAATCCAAACAGCAATGGCCCTCGCGGATTTCTCCTGCGGCTCATACATAACGTCAGTTATCTGGTCCCCCCTATCAACAGCTATCCCTTTGGCCGCCTCTACCCTATGATTTAATATATCTGTTTTTCCGCCTGCACCGCATTCGCTATGTGTTCTACGCCTTCTATGTTTAAAAAGAGGTTGATTACATCGGGTATCTTTCCCCACCCCGCATCCTAAAGCATGGAATGAGGGCGTAAGCTATGGCGGAAAGGTCTCCTCCGTTTATTCCTTTGTTTATGTTATGGCACTGCTCATCTGTGTCAGCTGCCACCATTGTAGTCCGGGCTTGTTTCTCTTTTGCACGAGTGCATTTCTGATTCTCGGGTACTTGAGAAGTTCCCTGTGTGTTGCCGCCATTTGCTGGTTTTTTGCAATCTCGTGGTTCATGTTTTATTTGTTGTTCTTTTTCTATTATGTATTGGTGCCCTACTCGTTCCGTAGATACCCGTATCTTTCCGCATGTAACATTTTCCCCTGTTTTTCGTTATTAGCTCTCGGCCGGTTCTCGTTTCCGGCCTTTTTTACGATGTTTAACTTCCGGTAAGGTTGCCTTTTCTGGCCAAAAAATTCTTTTTTGGGACGCCCATTTACTGCGGGCAGGTTATCTCTTAGCTATTCTTCTACTTTACGCTATTTCTTCGTGCGTGAGAGTATGCTTTCTTTTAAGGCTTATACATACATTATTTTTCTGCAAGCTGCGAGGGGGGGAATTGGGCAACCGGATTGAACTGATTAGGCAAAGCAAAAAAGAAGAAAATGCCATTGACATTGAATCAATAGTAAGTAAGAAAGCCAAATAGCCTATAGCCCATAGTTGGCTGCTTCTAGTGGACAACTAGGCTTTGAGGGAGGAAAGAGAGCATATTCATCTGACTCTAGATCTATAAATTTGCATTTCCATTCCCAGTGCAAATGATGGGCAATTGACTGTTTGCACGAGTAGGCTGTTAGAATGCCCTGTTTGTGGAAGGGGAAGGTTTTACATATCTATTATCTTGCCTCCTCTGTTTGTTTATCGCCGCGATTCCTTATCCCTATCCCTTTGTTGATGAATCCCATCTCTTCCTTTCATTTCTTCTCTCCTCAAACGAAAGGTCTTTCTTTGTTTAGTTCAAAGAGGGGTATTATGACCTGGTGGAAAAAGATCTTAAATGGCAATGGCTTTTGTTATATTTGTTATAAATGGAAATGTCGCTTTTTTAGCCTTCTCGGGCAGCTGCTATTTGAAATCCATTCCCGCTGCTGTCGTCAACGGTAGAACTCCTCGGGCATCCGTCCGCTTCTGGAGTTCAGGACTGAGTCTCGATCTCTCCGTTTGCTGTTCCTGCTGCCCCGGTGAAAGATCGAATAAATGGGCGATATCAGGCCGATGCCTCCCCTTCAATGTGCAAGATTGAAGTTCTGTATCAGCTTATTGATGTTGTTGAAGTAGCGGTTGAATTATCCATTTCCGTTTTGTCCATGGAAGTTGGGAGTTCAGGAAGCTCGCTCTCCCCTAATTGGGCCAAAGAGAGAAAGTTCTTTATTAGAGCAGTATCCCGGGCTACTCCCTAACAACTGGCTCAATGGCAATGCTTTGTGCACTTAGGCATTGGCTCAAGCCGCCCAGGGATGAAGTCGCTGGTCCTTTACTTTAGGGCCAGGGATGAAAGTGTCTGGTTTGATAGAAGCAGGCTTCCCTTGTTTGTTTTCTTTTTTTTTTATTTCATTTAATGCCTATTGGTGTTCCAAAAGTCCCTTTTCGAAATCCCGGGGAGGATAGTTCAAATTGGATTGACGTATAGTGCGACTTGTCAGAGACATTGGGTCATTATGGGATTTCCCCGTTCTCTACCCCGATCGAGATATCCTCTGTTTCACCAAAGAAGGATTGATTAAATCATCCAAAATTTAGAGCGTGAAGTGGCAATTAGATCTATGCTTTGGAGGTATTCAGATTAATATTATCAATTAGAATAATTTATGGTTAGCTTGTTTGGACCAATAAAATGAAGTATCCGGGCTCCGCTTAGAAAAACCCAATTAGTACTATATCCATGATTACTATTTGTATCATATTATATTTATAAATTATAAATAGGAGTCATTTCTAACTGCTAATCATAATCAATCGAATAATTTGATAAATACGTCAAATATTTTGTGGAAGGCGTGAAATGAATTGAAAAAAAAAGGAAGTTGTAGCAAAAAGACGCGGTATTGGGGGCATTTGCCCTATATATGCAAATCAAAATCGGGCAGATCTTTACTCGGAGTAGAGCACAAACCTAAAAGAATTAAAGAAGCCCACTCAGGAACAAGAGAATGTTATCGTGATTTGAATTGGATCCCGATGAAAGAATACATCAATGAGAAGTTAGTTTGATAAGTTTAATGATGGTAAAAAAACCATCTTTCTTGAAAAATGGAGGAAAAACCCCTTCGTTATTCGTTAAATGGGATCTACATATTGATTCTTTTTTTTTTTCGCGATTTTTGATGAACCGTATGCATCAAAAGGTGCATGTACGGTTCACTTCGTAATATCTGCTTTACAGGGCAGTGCTTCTTTCTTTTGAGCTTAATAGGACTTTGGAGACGAAGTTGCCCTATACTTTAGGGTCGTATTCTTACCTCGGCCTCTTCTTGCCAGCAGAAGCCCAAGCCTTTAGCTCTCAAAGCCCCCACCTCTGCCTCTATGTCCCACCCACTCGAAATGACAACATGTTAGGTACTGTAATAGCAATCTTACCCACCTATTGAGGTGAGGGAAACGAGAGAACGATCCCACGATCGGAACTAGTCATCGTATATTACGTGTATAATACTCCCATCTATCCATTCAAGATATTCCCTCTCCCGCGTATGATTGAGCAAAAGCTGCAGTTAGAAGAGATTGGTGGGTAAAACTCGCATGTGCTTCTAATCATTAACTCGCGAGTCCGAGTTTGAACAGCACGGCATTCTACCCGATTATAAGATGAAGAATAGAAGTTCCGAGCCCTCACTATTTAGTGATTCGGGACGGGATCCAAGTACAGGTACAAAAGCAATCAACTGGAAGGGACGTGATCTAGCCTACGATCCCATCTCTCTTCTCCAACCAAAGCCGCCATCCAGATTCAGAAGCGGAAGCGGAAAGAGTTTACTGAAGAGGCTTTCATCACCTGTTGATCCAGTTTCCCTTTCGATGATTGAGTTCGAGATTTAGGGAGCTTAAAGGTTGGGGCCAATAGATAGTCAGTCTCTAGTCTCAGAAGAGTGCTTACCGCAATGAAATTGTTTTGCTGCGTCGCAGCTAGTTCCTACCGGCTCTATTCGTTAGGGATTTGGAAAAATCTTCCAGGCACGAGACCTGCTCTTCTATTTCGGTCAGAAAAGGGCAAACAGCCGTCAAAGTAACGAGAAAGACCGCCTTGCCCGATTATTCCTCGTGCGTCTTATTAGAATAAGATATTTCTTTTGACGACTTCACTATTGGTGGGAGGACTCACGACTGCTGTTGAGAAGAAGAAGAATCATTCACAGTCAGAAAGCTAGATCAAGAAAGCAAAGGAAAGGAGTAAAGGAAACCAGAGTCAAGGGATTCATTGAAGCATGAAAAGCGATCTTTATCTTTCTTCTCTTATGAAATTCTCGCCCCAGTAGCTATACAGGAGAGGTTCTTACCGTACTGACTCCTCCTTTCCTTACCTTAAATTAAAGAAGAAGGCGAGCTAGCAGATGAGCTAAGCAGCATAGATTTGGAATAGAGGGTGCCTAGCCTTAGCGGATTCCTCCTTCTAAGAGGGAAATAAGACCGGGAAGGACGCATCTAAGAGCTGCTAAAGCAAAGGTAAGAAAGGCAATTGGCCTACTCGAGACATTGAATAGTGTCAGGTTATGAGCTCCTTCGTGAGCAGTAAGAGGGCATTCTAACAAAGCACAGAGAAGAGCCTAAAGTCAGTCAAGCAGTAACGGGGCGAAGGGATTACCGTAGATCGGCCTTTGCCTTTTTCGGGTATTCCCTCTTTTTTTGAGACCTGAAGAGTTCTTATTCTTCAATAGCAGTCCCTTGCCCAGCTGGGTCGAGGTACCATGCCTTCTCCTTGCCAGATGGAGAGGGATTCGAATGATGAGAAAGTGCGATACCCACTTTTAATGGTAAATGCTGTAAGCTCCGGCTTTGCGATATGACCCACGGACCGAGCGAGGAAGGTGACCCTCCTTACCTTAGGGCTTCAAGCATTTCGATAGAAAGATGAGTGAAAAGACTGGAGTCTCACATTCGACAATCTATGAAAGAAGAGTGAAATTCCCAGTTAAGCATTCACAGAGTGCAGAGTTGGTAGGAGGAGGAAAAGACCATAGTCCCATTTGTTCGCTAAAGGTGGGCAGTGGAGTCGGAGGAACTACATCTGTGGAACACAGAAAGAAAGTGGGATTTCGTCCTATATCTGTAAACTAGTAGGATCTTTCTAGCTCAGAGTCTCACCCTCGGCTCACTGAACTACCTTTCCATTTCCTTTTCTTTTTGATTGAATTCCCAGCTCAAGGTACATAGATTTAGCTGTTTGAGTGGGGGCATTAGTCAAAAAAAGGCCTAACCAGTGTTAGCAGCTTCTCTGGTCTTGCCGCCTTTGCCCCTCTTCGCTTTTCTCTTGTTTTAGAAGCTGTGATCGGAACCTCTTTCGCGACTCCGGTACTATTGAATATGTTGCCGGAAAGCTAGTCGTACCAGGAACGAGAATATCAGAGTCGACATTACAAGGATAGATGGGATGAAAGGCGAATACAAGACTGCTGCAAGATAGCAACCATTGAACTAGGCAATCCAGCTGCCATCAAGAGCGAAGGAGAGTCAGTCCCGGACTGGCTATCGAGAAGCAAAGCAGCCGCCTTCACTCGGAGTCGGAGTTCTTTCTGAAGCGGATTCTCTCTTATATCATTATCTCTTATATCAAATTCTCAACTCATAAGAATGAAGGCACAGAGAGGTGTAAAATGGTGGTGAAGCACCTTTTTGGGGACTCCTTTTTCTAACTAAGAAAGCAGCAAATCCTTCTCACATATAGCCTTCGGCCTTGCTTAGCCTTATTTACCAGGAAAGATCAGATGAGATCTCTTAGCAAGAAGGGTTAGAATCCATGTGCGTATTCTAATGTCATGTCAAACCTGAAAACAGAAGAGCCAAAGATGGCATGGAGGATCCCCAACCTTCCCCAGCGTCGGAAGGTAAATAAACCTCTCTTTAAGCAGAAAAACAAGGGGGGCGAAGGACCCATTCACGATAGTTTCATCGGCCTTTCTAGATACTTGAAATCCCAAATTCCCCGGGGGAAAGCGCAATCACAACTGTAGAAGCTAATCCTCTTACTAGCGGATTTCCATCTCCTTCTTACTACCGACGCGGAATTGGCCCGCTTTAGCTGGCGAAAGGCACCTTCGGCTAGCTCCAAGTACAAGTACAGCTATGCTAGCGCGGACCTTTACCAGTCAACGCTTTCGGGGTCTAAGCTTTCTCTCCTTAACTTTGCAATCATCCTTCTCGAAAAGCCTTCGTCATTGGGCGGAGTGAGGAAAAAAAACCTTTCTTCCACGACTCTCGCTTGGGTTTTCACTTCGGAGTTCTGACCCTCTCGACTTTTTGGTCTGGCGAATTCGAGTGGTAAACGCGGCTTCAAAAGAGGTGGCCTTTGGTCTCGACTTGACTCTTTATGAGGGGTCTGATAGTCCTTTTGATGGGCTAGCCTTTGCCCTTTACCTAGCATACACACATTGAGAGGGACGACTACTAGACAGCACGAGCACTCCTACACTTATATAGAGATTGCTCCCAAGCGCTGAAACAGAACTCAAACTACCTGCAAGTAGCAATTACACTGACTCAGGGGAATATAAGGTATGGGGAATATGAATAAGGGCTGGGGAAAGCAGGCTCTGAGGCAAGCAACTAGATCAGGGACTGACTCTAAGCTAGAATCCGTAAAGAAGGGACTGACTTTTCACTAAAATGCATGCAATTCTTTCTCCTTTCGCAGGGAGAAGCTAGGGCTATAGACTGTAGGGGTAGGGGAGAAGGAATGGAAAGAAAGCAAAGGGAACTGGCCTTACCTTAGGATTGATACTAGATCGCTTAAAGTTACAATAGGAAAAACTCAAACACTGGGACTCCTGCTTGGGGTGCACACTGAAAAGCTTTAGCCCATATAACAGACTTATGCATGCCAACTATCCAACTTTTACATGCCTTCTTCCCCCAGGTCCTATTAAGATTCAGAATCAGGTAATCCAACTGGGAATATGCTATTGCACTGGTAGCCACAAGGAAGGAAGCCTAGAAAGGGTCAGCGGGGCAATCAAAAAAGACCTGCTTTTGACGCTGGCCAGGCATACTAATTCGTTCGGACTATCCAACCATGAATTCCTCTTCTTTTCCCGGCGATTGTAAGGATGGAAGGACCACCCGATTCTACATAAGGCTATTCTCGGCTAGTAGATAGAATCATTTCATCAGGCCCGCTTGACTATCCATAACTTTTGGGATTGGCTAAGAGGTTCACGCGGGTTATTATATACTGCTACTGGATTGCTCTCAATCGGCTATCAACTACTTTTTTTTAGGGGGGGGGGAATTGTAACTTCGAATGGAAGTGGGACTGCCCTATATTATATGGTCAAGCCAAGCAAAAAGGAAACTCCCGTATCCATTGAATATCTCTTTCAGTGCCCGGTTTCCACAAAAAAGCATTGCCCTTCGTAGCTGCATTAGGAGACATTAGATAGACTCCGGTGATACACTAAGAGAGTCGGCTAGTTAGTACACAACGAGGATTCCCCGCCTGACATCTAGGGCAGTCCCTTTCCTAGATGGAGTAGCTGAAGAACGAGCTAGAAAGAGGATAATTTATTATAGCCAACTCAATTCAAGCAAGAGCTCGAAAAGCAGTGCACTGAAAACAAGTAGCTTAGGATCTTTGGTCAGGTAGCTTAGGGGAACTTGTTCTCGTTTCTATAGCTTGGTTAGCAGATGGGTAATCAGAGGCCCCTACTTTGAACTAGGTTTGAAACTCTACAAGGTGGGCAAGATGACATATCTATCACCAAGTGCAATGGAGCTTGGACATAACCCATAGATAGAAGTTAGACACCTACATCTTGTTCTCTTTCAGATCGTTTCTAAAAAAATAAGAAATGATACCTAGATCACTACTCCTCTTACCTTATTATTACCACCAGTGCGGATCTAGGGAAGACAAAGAAGAAAGATGCTTCTGAGACTATCAAGATATGTAGGTAGCTTGATATGTAGGGGAACTCGATGAACTTCTATGAGTGTAGGTCATAGGAGGTAGTCCATCTGAGCCCCCCTTCCCTTATGTTGTTGAAAGGCATTCTTCACGTCCCGCGGTGGCTCCATAGACCGAACTCCCTCCTTCTACGCGCCCTACAGATTCTACCAATTGGCCCGAGAGCTACGCCCTTAACTTATAGAAGTCAAGCTTTCTTCCCAAAGATTCTGTTCCCTAAGGCAAAGTGAATGGCAAGTTCGGGAATGTTTAGGCTTCACATTAATAGAATGAGAAATAGGAAAGATAGCTTGGTTAGGTTCTGAGTCACCAAATACGATTGGTGATCTCCAGAGAAAAAGATAAATATTTGTATCAAGATTGGTAGATTCGGGGACGGGCTTAGACTTTATTGGCGGGCTTTACGGGAGACACTAACCCCCTCTATACGAGAGAGCCTTACTGAATAATGAATAATAAAAAGAAGCTAGAGGCCCACTCTGACTTAGAGTAGTCATCGCGTAAATTCAAGAGGTGCCATCTTGCCTCGCACACCCCGCTCTTTAAAGGTTAGGGTATATATGTCCCCTCTCCCCCCGATATGTTGTCTATCAAGGGAAGGTTCTGGGCCATAGGCTTCTTTAGCTGACAGTAGAGGAGAGTAGAAAGCCATAGGTCGATAGCCCGGTTTTGATTGAATATCCTTATCCGCGCTTCCAGGCTTCCTAAGGGAGTTAGCTTGATCCCCCGGTTCTATCGATGCCTTCCTTCGCTCGGAAATCCAATAACATCGTTGTTAGTCGGGCCGGGGTCACATGGAAAAGTAATAGTCCGAAGGAGCTGTTGAAACAACTGGTGCTTGCCCGGACCCGGGGGTATTGTCTCAACGAATAAGTTCTTGTAGGAGTGAAGTTTTTATATAATTCGGCAAGCAAAAAAAAAAAGAAATCCATGGTTGATCAGCAGAAGCAGATGCCATAGAACGGTATTCGGCTTCAGCACTAGATCTAAATATAGATCAGTGCAGCAAGATGTAGCTCATCCCCACTCTCAGTAACTTCATGATGAAAGATGGGAGGAATGAATGGTAAGTATAAGAATGGTCAGTCAGGCGGCAGGGGGAGACAAGACGGTACGCCTACTCCCTAAAGAGATGGAAACCCTACCTATGCAAGATTGAATGCAGTGCTGCTTGGACAACATCATTTAGTACAGTCAGCTAGGAAGCACTAGCTAGGCAAGTCATACTGGGAATGCTGTTCCACACATTGGCTCAATTCTACATCAAATTCTTCCTTCGCCCAGCTGAGAGGTGGCCATAGAGGACATGCAAACTTTCCAAAGAGATGTGAGAGAGAGGTGGTATGTTTTGACGAATGACTACTCTTTTCCCTTTAGGTGGTATTCTAAAAAAAGCATACAAATCAATAAGAAGTGGTATCTGTTGATGAAATGCCATTGCATGGATCTCCCTCCACCCACAGCAAGAGAAGCATTTGATGGCGAGGTAAAAGCACAAGGATGAATGCCCTTGGTCCTCTCTTTGATAGTCCGATTCGTACATCAAATAATTCATGTAGTAGATCGATCTAGTAATTGGTCAATGACATGCGAGTTACATGATTGATCTGCAAGGGAGAATCAATGCGATTAGACAGGAAGGCTAGCTTGAATGAACAGTAGCACAGGTATAGGACTTCGAAGCTTCTTTGACCACTGACATATCAATGAATGGAACTGAAAGACGAGAGTGAAAGAGCGGGAGCACAAACGAGGTAGCTTATGCTTTTTTTCATCCTCACTCGAGGGAGATCTAGCCACTCCTACTACTAGCTTCCTAACTCGGATAGAAAGCAACTCACTATAAAAAACCTAACAGAAGAATAAGGATCAACGAACCGGGGGGAGCAAACCACCACTGCTGATATGGAATTCTATTTCCACTTTCAGTTTCACCTCTCTTGTCGAATGTGTGCGGACCTTGTCTCCTCGCTGGCCGTCATCCCGGCCCTTCTACTTCGTGGTCTTTTTACCTCTCCTTGTCAAGCTAAGCTAGTTCGAACTCGTATGTCAGCAACCCCTTCTTTCACAAGGGATTTGTCCTACTCCTACTGCCTGGAAGAGTGATTTATTACCTCTCCTTTGGGTCCTGGATAGCTTCGGTGACTGGACTTCTCATCCTTCTGCTTCTGTCCTTAGTTACAATCAAAATTGGGGACAAGCACTACCGTGAAAAGGTCTGGTCTCGTACTAAAACAGACTTTTTGATTCCAACGCACTTCACTCTTGTCCACATCCGAACTGGATCCTTTCCATGTCTTATAGGTGCATGCAGGCAGCTTGAGATCGAACTTCTACTTCGTAAACTCATTGTTGGGTTCTATCGTAGTGAAAGTTGCTGTGAGGAGATCCTTGTGCCAGTGAAGATTGCTTCCAGTGATCGGGAAATAATAAATACAAAAACCATTGTTTTATATCCAACACTCCGGATAGGCGGAAGGATCTATGTCTATCCCCAACTCCACATCGGAAAATTTGTGCTTTTTCTACGGGGAGTCA